CAACGCAGAAGCAGAAGCCCTTGTGAAAGAAGCTATTCAGGAACAGATGGAACGCTTTATACTTTAGGAACAAGCATAAAGAAATTGATTATTTTTTTAGAAAAAAAAATAGATGGAAATACATTGCGTCCAATAGGATTTGAACCTATACTAAAGGTTTAGAAGACCTCTGTCCTATCCATTAGACAATGGACGCTTTTGATTCATTTTCATTTTGCTTCTTGTTCGAAAAAAACTCGGATTGGATGTGATATTTTTTTAGGAATTGTATATTTAATTCAATCATAGATTAATTATTAATTAATATAGAGAAAATGAAAATAGCGAATATATAAGTAAGAGTTTTATATATTCATTCTTTATATTTCTTCCTAGTAATATTAATTAAAAAAGAAATATAAAGAATGAATATATTAATTAATCTATAAATTCGATAAGAGAGGGTTTAAAGCGGGTAGCGGGAATCGAACCCGCATCGTTAGCTTGGAAGGCTAGGGGTTATAGTCGACGTTTTTAACGTCTCTAATTCAAAACCGAACATGAAACTTTGGTTTCATTCGGCTCCTTTATGGAAGATGGAGAAATTCTGAGATCTAAAAGATGTGAATGAAAATTCTACCCATAACATCTATGTTAGCTTTTTGTCTGAATATATTGAATTCAAAAATACTTGCTTTCTAGATGATCCCGTTAGAGTAAGATAATTGTAACAATCTTTCTAGTTCCTTCGTTCTTTAATTTCTATTTTTTAAAATCCTTAGGAAAGGTACTTTGTTCCCACCGAGCTAAAACAATATGTTGATGTCTCTAGTAAATTAAAGTCATCATTTCATAGCTATTTTGCTTCAATCTCTTCTCTATCAACTCAAAATTGAAGATTTAGTTACGGTTAGAAATACACTTTTATATCTTCTGCCATGGATCTTGATTCATAATTATTTAATTGGAAGTAGGAATCCAATTCACAAATTATGTTTCGCAATTTTAGAATCCAATTTTTTAATTTTGATTGGATACAAATCACGAGAATTTCTATTTTTCCTCGAATAAGTCATTGAGAGGTAAAGGATTTCATCCTTTTAAGAAAAAAATTTTTAATCGGAATAGAAATTAAACCGAGGGACCCCTTAACTATTAAGGGGATTAATAGAACGAATCACACTTTTACCACTAAACTATACCCGCTACAATATATATATTGTATACAAATGAATCTTTTGTCGAACAGAGGCATTTGACGTAATCAAAATAGGATCCTAAACGAATCATCAAAATTAGAGTCTTAACTTTGATTTTTGTGTTCGCGGGATTAACTTAGTAAAATTAGTAAAAGATTAAATAACTAAAAAAAAAATGTGTTGTGTAAGAGTCGAGAGTTTCTTTTGTTTCTTATATATCTCGTTTTTATTACAAAAAAGAGAAAAAAGGTAGAAGGTAGTAAAAGAAAATAATAAGAAATGAGACTTTCGAGTTGTTTAAATTTAATTTACTAACAAGTCTTTCTGTTTTCAAATCCGATAGATAAAGGGTTTTATCTTTAATCTGTCATTCGTTGTAACGTAACAAAAAAGGGCCTGGCTAGGTATTGGTATTGACCTAGCCAGCCGGGGCGTCGGAGTAAAAGAAAAGGGCCCTTTCGATCAAAATGAAAAAAATGGGATCCTTTTAGTTCTTACTTTATCTAAACCTAAATTGAATTACTGATTATAAGGTTATACACATCTAATCATATAATAAAAAAATAGAAAGAAAGCCTTTTTTAATTCTTACTTTATGTGTAATGTAACATAGGAATTTGTTTTCAATTGGGAGAGATGGCTGAGTGGACGAAAGCGGCGGATTGCTAATCCGTTGTACAAGTTATTTGTACCGAGGGTTCGAATCCCTCTCTTTCCACCTCCCTCGATGATTTAGTATTTGATTTCTCTTTCAAAAATTTCAAATCATTTTTTATTTTATTCTTCACGTCCAGGATTACGCCCTGGATCATTAGATAGGAATCCAAAGATGAAGAGAGAAACAAAGAATATCACTACTGTATAAACGAAAAGTTTGAGAGTAAGCATTACACAATCTCCAAGATCATTTTTTTGGGAAAAGGGGGAATAGATTGTCTTTTTTTTTATACCACACAACCTAATCCTATTTTGATATCACGAAATGAAGTGCTTTCTAGAAATAGAAAAAATTGAGAATTTATGAAAATTATTTTGTCATAAGAGTCTTTCATTACTAAAATTTCATTTCACACCCAAAATTATCTATTTGAGAAGACTCTGATACTAAATGGGATTTAGGATTAGTGTCATTCACTGGCAAATAAAATGGGATTATTTAGATTTCTCGCGGCTAGTCCAGAGTTTCTTTGAATTGAGGGTTTATTATTATGAGACTTATCTGATCCAATTCTGATCCAATTGATAGAATTTTCGAAATAAATCCCGAATTTTATAGGATATAATATTCAAGATCTTAGCGAAAACTTACCGCAGCTTGCCAAACAAAGGCTAAGAGAAAAAAAAACAGAGGTATGACTGGCATAACATCTACAATCGGATTCAAAAAAGCGTAGGCCTCCGGTAATTTGGCGAAGACAAAATGACTCGAATAAAGAGCCGAATTAATACAGATCAAACTAAAGATATTAAGCATAACAGACATTTTGTTCTTGGAGATAATTGAATTTTGATTGAGTTATTGATATGAAGTCAAAAAGAAGAAAGTAAGGTAGAAAAAATTCTTCTTTGTCTTTGAATTCACCCAATCCAAAACCCTCCCATTCTCAAATGGAATAGAAGAAATTCTACTTTCATACAATATCTTAATTGAATTATATGTAATGATCAATAAATTTCATTTTATTCTATATATACACATATAAAAATTTTAGTAAGAATATATATATATTTTCTAAATTTTATATTTATTTGTATTTAGAATTGACTATCAACTAATACCAGCATTATTCTTTAATTAGTGTCAAATAAAAATTTTAATGGGGCGTGGCCAAGTGGTAAGGCAACGGGTTTTGATCCCGGTATTCGGAGGTTCGAATCCTTCCGTCCCAGACCATATTCCATTCTAAATCATCGAAATTTTATTAGAATAAGATTCTTGTGAACAATTTTCTATTTATGTTTAAAGGTCTAATATTGAATAGAATACAATTCTTATTTTTTTTTATTCCCATAGAATTTATAGAAATATTAAGTTAAACAAAATATGAAAATACGTATATAAAACTAGGAAATGCATAGTCTATATTATTATTTTATTATTGCTCTATGTTTTATTTCAGCAAGAGTCATTTTTCGTTGTGAAACAAAAATTTTAGGATTTCTTAAATTGAAAAAGGCAAATTTCAATATCTAAACCATATTTAACACAGAATATCTATAAGAAGCTATTTGAAAAAATAAGAATAGAAACAATAAGGACTCAAGTCTGCCTTCCCATCAGTCTTTTTTATTCATTTCATAAAAATAAATGACAAAAAATTGAAATTATTCCTTTTTTATTTTTCGAATTTAGAATATAATGATTTTGATAATTAAAAAATAAAATCTTGTATTTATACTATACAATTATACAATAAAAAAATAAAATTGGAGTTACGTTGAATTCGTGCTAAAACCTCTTCAGAAGAATTTCTATCCATCTATCTAGAATATCTAGAATAAAAGTGATAGAGTACTATGTAGCGAATGAACCAATGATTATTCACGATTCCATAATTGAATCAATTCCATACCGGTTCCAACTTAGAGAAATGTTATGGTAAAACTTCGTTTGAAACGATGTGGTAGAAAGCAACGTGCGACTTGAAAGACATGATCCATTGTGGATTTTTATATCCACCATTTTATATAAGAATGAAGGTGCTCTTGACTCGACATCATTTATTCTGTTTCACTACAAACCCATCGGGTTGTAATGGAAATAGTCGATGATGGAGCTCGAGTAGAAATTATTGATTCAGTTCTCAGGGGCAAAGATCTATGGTTAATGCTAATCAATAAATTGGAAGAACTTCGTAAGTATATCGTTGATAGAGAAATTGAAAGGGTTTCGCGTTTTCAATCTAAAATAAAATTTGTTGGAATTGAAAAAATTCTTTCCATACAAAGTTTATTATATGAGAATCAACCCTTTAACTATGATTCTTTAATTAGGATTCTTTATTTAGAAATAAATATTAGAAAGAAATCGCAAAAAAAGGTATGTTGCTGCCATTTTGAAAGGATTAAGAATCACCGAAGTTATGTCTAAACCCAATGATTTAAAACAAAGATTACAAGGATCCCAAAACAAGAAAAGATCTTTTCCATTGTTTCCATAATTGTACCATAATAAAAATTCAAATATATTTGAAATGAAAGAAACAAAAAAGAGAGGTTTCAAGACCACTCAATAAATGAAATGCTTAATTTTTTTCCTTTAAGCCACTAGAGAGTTATCTAACTTGAGTTATGAGTACAAATTATTTTTTTTTTAAGGAAGTAAGAAGAAAAAGGGGGGATTTCAACCATTTTTTTTGATAGACCTTTTTGTGATTCTATACATTAATCTTAAGTAGAACTAAATTTTTTTTTGAATGAGCCGTACGAGGAGAAAACTTCCTATACGTTTCTGGGGGGGGTTACTTTTTTACATCTATCCCAATGAGCCGTTTATCGAATCGTTGCAATTGATGTTCGGTCCCGAAGAGAAGGACGAGGTCTTCGGAAAGTGGGTTTTTATGATCCGATAACGAATCAAACTTATTTAAATGTTCCTGCTATTCTATATTTCCTTGAGAAAGGTGCTCAACCTACCGAAACGGTTCAGGATATTTTAAAGAAAGCGGGGGTTTTTAAGGAGTTTGGCTCTAACCAAACGAAATTAAATTAATTAAGGAAATAAAAAAAATAGATTTAAGGCTTGTATAAAACTATATAAGAGTCATCATTTCTGTAACTTTTGCTTTTTTCTTTGACTTTATTCATACCAATTAATTACTC